GGGCGTGTACTAGCAGACGATATATATATGGGCCCGCGATGCATTGCCATTCGAAATAAAGATATTGGTATTGGACTTGTCAATCGATTCTTAACCTTTCGAATACACCCAATATCTATTCGAACTCCCTTTACTTGTAGGAGTATATTTTGGATCTGTCGATTCTGTTATGGACGGAGTCCTACTCATGGCGACCTGGTCGAATTGGGCGAAGCTGTAGGTATTATTGCGGGTCAATCTATTGGAGAACCGGGTACTCAACTAACATTACGAACTTTTCATACTGGTGGAGTATTCACTGGGGGTACTGCAGAACACGTACGAGCCCCCTCTAATGGAAAGATCAAATTTAATGAGGATTTGGTTCATCCCACACGTACACGTCACGGACATCCTGCTTTTCTGTGTTATATAGACTTGTATATAACTATTGAGAGTGAAGACATTCTACATAATGTGAATATTCCACCTAAAAGTTTTCTTTTAGTCCAAAATGATCAATATGTAGAATCCGAACAAGTGATTGCTGAGATTCGGGCAGGAACATACACTTTAAATTTTAAAGAGAAGGTTCGAAAACATATTTATTCTGATTCAGAGGGAGAAATGCACTGGAGTACCAATGTGTACCATGCATCTGAATTTACATATGGTAATGTTCATTTCTTACCAAAAACAAGCCATTTATGGATATTAGCAGGAGGGTCGTGCAGATCCAGTGTAGTCCCTTTTTCGCTTCACAAAGATCAAGATCAACTGAACATGGATTCGCTTTCTGTGGAACGAAGATATAGTTCTAACCGCTCAGTGACTAATAAGCAAGTGAAACATAAACTCTTTCGTTCGGATATTTCTGGTAAAAAAGAAGGCAATCTTCCTGTTTATTCAGAATTAAATCAAATCATATATACTGGTCGTTGCAATATACTATATCCTGCTATTCTCTATCAGAATTCGAATTTATTGTCAAAGAGGCGAAGCAATAGATTCATCCTTCCATTCCAGTCGATTCAAGAACGAAACAAAGAAACAATGCTCTATTCAGATTCCGATATCTCGGTTGAAATACCCATAAATGGTATTTTCCGCAGAAATAGTATTCTTGGTTATTTCGATGATCCTCAATACAGAAGAAACAGCTCAGGAATTACTAAATATGGGACTATGGAGGTGCATTCAATCGTAAAAAAAGAGGATTTGGTTGATTATCGAGGGGCAAAAGAATTTAAGCCAAGATACCAAATGCAAGTAGATCGATTTTTTTTCATTCCCGAGGAAGTACATATTTTGCCTGGATCTTCTTCCATAATGGTGCGGAATAATAGTATCATTGGAGGAGATACACTAATTACTTTAAATATAAGAAGCCGAGTAGGCGGATTGGTCCGAGTAGAGAGAAAAAAAAAAAGGATTGAACTTCAAATATTTTCTGGAGATATTTATTTTCCTGGAGAGACAGATGGGATAGTCCGACACAGCAGCATCTTAATACCACCAGGAGCGGGAAAAACAAATTCGAAGGAATCAAAAAATAAATGGAAAAATTGGATTTATGTCCAAGGGATCACACCGACCAAGGCAAAGTATTTTGTTTTGGTTCGACCTGTAGAAACATATGAAATAGCAGACGGTATAAATTTATCAACACTTTTTCCTCAGGATCCCTTGCAGGAAAGGGATAACATGAAATTTCGAGTTGTCAATTATATTCTTTATGGAAATGGCAAAGTCCTTTTTGGAATTCCTGACACAAGTAGTCAATTAGTTCGAACTTGTTTAGTATTGAATTGGAACCACGATAAAAAAGGTTCTTCTATCGGGGAGGCCCATGTTTCCTTTGTTCAAGTAAGGACAAATGATCTGATTCGATATTTTATAAGAATCGACTTAGTCAACTCCCCCCTTCCGTATACCGGAAAAAGGAACGATTCATCCGGTTCATGGTTGATCTATAATACTGGATCAAGGCGCACCCATATCAATCCGTTTTATTCCAAGGCATGGATTCAACAACCCCTTATCCAAAATCAAGTAACTATTCGTACCTTGTTGAATAGAAATAACGAATATCAATCTTTGATAATTTTGTCATCATCCAATTGTTTTCGAATGGGGCCATTTAACAGTGTAAAATATCACAATGGAATAAAAGAAGCACTTAAAAGAGACCCCCCCATAGTTTCAGTTAGTAAATTGAAATCATTGGGTTCCTTAGGAACAGCCCTTCCAATTATGAATTTTTACCATTTACTAACCCATAATCAAATCTTGGTAATGAAATATTTTCAATTTGACAATTTTAAACAGACTTTTGAAATAATTCAATATTTTTTAATGGATGAAAATGGAAGGATTTCGAATCCCGATCTATGCAGTAAAAAATTTTTGAATTCATTTCATTTGAATTGGTATTTTATCCATTGTAATTTTTGTGAAGAGAGACCCACAATAATTAGTCTTGGGCAGTTTATTTTTGAAAATGCATGTATAGCGAAAAACA